AATCCCTCTCTTTCCGTACCTTCACCTAATTCATCGATCTTACTAACCACAATAGATCAAATAGCAATGGATACGACTATTCCAACAGTTAGACCTTTCTTTGATATGGATTCCCTATTCCTAATGGCTGTGGTACAGAAAATACTGTGTAAAGAAAAGAGTAGAGTAGACAAGGAATGAAAATCTCCCTCTCGGTCTATGATACCTAAATGGAAGAAAAATACGGATCAAACCCTTAATTTATCTTAACCTTAGGTTAATTTACTTCGCCGAAAGGGAGCAAAATGGGTCGAACCCTTATTCTTATTAGTGTTGATTTTTTTTGTTAGGTTTAAGTCTGACGAGAATAATATTCTACAACTAGCAATTCATTTATTTTCAAACCGACCCATTTACTATCTATTATTTGATTGACTAATCCTTTATATTGGAATGGTTGAAGAGTCAAATGGTTTGGCAATTCCTCATGGGGGGATGAATCGAGAGAATTTTGAATTAGAACTTTAGATTTTTGTTCATCCCTCGCCGCAATAGTATCTCGGGGTTTGCAGCGATAACTTGGTATATCTACTATACGACCATTGACTAAAATATGTCTATGGTTAACTAATTGGCGAGCTCCCGGAATAGTCGGAGCCATACCCAAGCGAAAAAGAATGTTATCAAGGCGCATTTCAAGTAATTGTAGTAAAACCTGACCTGTTGACCCTTTTGCCTTTCCGGCGATACGAACGTATTTAAGTAATTGTCGTTCTGTAAGACCATAATGAAAACGCAATTTTTGTTTTTCTTCTAGGCGAATTCGATATTGGGATTTTTTCCCGGAACGCGATTGGTTTCTAAGATCACTTCCAGCTCTGGGCCTTTTATTAGTTAGCCCTGGTAAAGCCCCCAGGCGGCGTATTTTTTTGAAACGAGGACCTCGGTAACGCGACATAAAGACTCCTTCTTCTTATTTATATTTAATTATTAATTCTTATTGATGAAATTTCATTCTACAGAATAAACCTAAACTAAAAATGAACTAAATTCTAAATAAAGCGAAATTTACTGAAGTATTATTCTATTAAAGAATAATGAGATGAGTTGGATAAATATCCAGATCTTTATATTCTATATATAGAAAAAGAAAAGGATTCTTTTCGTTAGATAGTTGGAAATTCCTATCATCATCACATAATAAATCAAGGGCTTTTGCCAAAAGAGGAAGACACTTTTTTTTTCAATATTCTTTGATTTCAAAGATGCATTATCAATCATGTAAAACATAGAATAAAATAAATAGAGAAAAGCCGACTATCGGAATCGAACCGATGACCATCGCATTACAAATGCGATGCTCTAACCTCTGAGCTAAGCAGGCTCACATAACAGAAATTCGACATGTATAAGAATTCAATAAACTCTTAGAATCTTTACTATATTATACTATTTTAATTCTTAGCTATTCATATTCGCTAGTCATAATGAATATTAATATATTAAAGAATAGAATATAGAATTTCAAATAACTGTTAAATATTATAGAAGATAACGATTAATCTAGCGATATAGAATTTCCATTTTTCTTTTTTATCACAATTCAATATTCTTTTTTTTTAATATTCTTTGATTTTTGAATTCAAAAATCAAAGAATATTAAAAAAAGGAATCGACCGTTCAAGTATTCAAAATTTCATGGGTAAATGAGTGGAAGAGAGACAGATGTATAGCGTATGTATCTACCTATATTGAATTGCCGATACAGAAATGATAAAATCGTTTTTGATTGGACCGAATATAAGCCTCCTATAAATATAGAAGATGAAAGAAGATAGACAATCAAAGACAAAGAGGAGAAAACACTTTTTCGAGACAGGAATCGGCATCTATCTAATGAATTCAACGGTTCCGGTATAAATGAAAGAAAAAGGGGAACGAGATCACAATGAGATTTTCATCTCAAAAAGGGGGATATGGCGAAATCGGTAGACGCTACGGACTTAATTGGATTGAGCCTTGGTATGGAAACTTACTAAGTGATAACTTTCAAATTCAGAGAAACCCTGGAATTAATAAAAATGGGCAATCCTGAGCCAAATCACGTTTTCCGAAAACAAACAAAGGTTCAGAAAGCGAAAATCAAAAAGGATAGGTGCAGAGACTCGATGGAAGCTGTTCTAACGAATGGAGTTGATTGTCTTACGTTAGTAGAGGAATCCTTCTATCGAAACTTCAGAAAAGATGAAGGATAAACCTGTATACATAATAGAGAAGAATTGTTGTCAATTGATTCCATATTGAAGAAAGAATCGAATATTCATTGATCAAACCATTCATTCCATAATCTGATAGATCTTTTGAAGAACTGATAAATCGGACGAGAATAAAGATAGAGTCCCGTTCTACATGTCAATACCGGCAACAATGAAATTTATAGTAAGAGGAAAATCCGTCGATTTCTAAAATCGTGAGGGTTCAAGTCCCTCTATCCCCAAAAAGACCATTTGGCTCCCTAATT